TAACATTGCCATAAATTAACAAAAAAATATTTCCATTTATTCATCAGAAGCGGCGTATCCTTTGTTGCCAGAATGCATTTTCCGTGATATCTAACATAATGTAGAAAAGGATCCTTGAGCAACCCTAGGATCGCCGGAAAATTATTAACAAAGACTTTTAAAAAATGTTGTATTTTTCCATAGAATAAAATTCGCTCAAAAAGGACTTCATAAGATGTCGATCCTAAATGAGAAGACCGCATGCGGAGAAAAAAAAAGATGGATTCGTATTCACATACATGAGAATTATATAAGAACAAGAAAAATCTTGGATTCAAAATTACATTTTTTTTTATATCAAAATTCTTCCAATTGCAATACTCGTATAGACAGAACCGAAAAAAATGTAAAGAAGAGGCATCTTTTACCCGGTAACGTAGGGTTTGAACCAAGATTTCTAAATGTATGGGGTAAGGTATTAGTACATCTAACACATAATTAAAATGTGATAATTTGTCTTCTAAAAAGGGAAATATTGAATGAATTGATTGTAAATTATAAGATTTTTTTAATTGGTTTCCTTCAAAATAGGATCCTAATCTTAGGGAACATGGAATTTCTACAATCACTGTAAATAAAACGGATATCATTTGATAATAGAAAAGATTGGTATGCCCAAAAAAGGCATTTTGGTTCAAATCCTTAGTAGGAATAATCAAACGATTCTGTTCATACATTCGCAAAATTAAGCGTTTCACAAGTAATGAACTATATTTTTTGTCATAATCCGCATTTTCCAAGAAAATGGAGCGATTTCTATTTAATCTATTTAAACCGTGATCATAAGCAAGTACATAAATATACTCCCGAAAAAAAAGTGGATATAGAAAACTCTGTTGCCGAGCCCCATCGAACTTTAAATATCCTTGATATTTCTCCATTTGGATTGAAATTTGATTTGAACTAAAAGTAAAGTCTTTATTTTCTTGAGTTCTGAAATGACACATAGTGCGATACAGTCAAAATAAGGTATTAGATATAGATACCTCATAAACAGGTAGACTGCTAACCGGATTCTCTATCTTTAATAGGTTTCTGTTCGTTATATTATAGAATAACAAAACAAGATTATTAGAAATCCTTTATTTTTTAACCTAATCGCTCTTTTGATTTTGGAAATATATATATTTTTGTATCAATATACTGCTTCTTTTACACATCCATCTCCAACCTAATCCAAACGGACTGGGGAAAAAATAATTAGGACTCATGAAAAAATTGATAATAACATGCAAGAAAAAACTTTCTTCCCATACCCGTATTAGGCACTAATCTATTTTTAACATTTAATTAGATCGGGTAATTTTTCAAATTACGAATGGAAGCTCGTTTCTTTTTTTTCCTGGAATCGGGAAAACTTGGTTTTTATCCATCCATTTATATTTATTCACTCGACCCAAATTGGAATTTTTTTTTTTTTTTTCGACACTGTTGTACCGATCAGGTAAGCAAAAAAATGTTATCTGAATTCTCCCTTGATACGACATGCTATTTTTTCCATTCATTCCTTTCAGGATCAGTCGTGGTCTTACAAACTCTACCGCAGATCTGGACGAATCCTTTTCTTCATACAAATGTGTAAAAGATGCTAGTCGCACTTAAAAGCCGAGTACTCTACCGTTGAGTTAGCAACCCCCCCCCAAAAAAAAGAAAATACTGCAAATATGTAGATACAACCAGAATAAAGAAAAAAAAACAAATCCCGTCATGTGTGCGTCAGGGATAAATAGATCTATTTATCTATGAGATAATTATATTTGGTCGATACACTGTTGTCAATATGATTGTGAATTTTTAATATAGCGAAAAGAATAGAAAAAAGAAATAAAAAAGCTTAACCCCTTGGTTTGTTAGTTCATACAATGAATGAAAACGAAGTCAGGTAGGGTAATGTCAAATCTTTTTAGACTTTTTTAGACCCATTTTTTATTTTTTATGGCCTTTAATTTTTTATGAATAATTTATTCATTATTCATATAAGAATAGATAGATTTATAAAATAATATATTAATATATATATGATTTTTATTCAGAATGAATATATTCTTTTCTATACAGTAAAATTTTGTATTTATACAAAAATTAGAATTTCTATGGATCAAAAATTATTTTCATCAATTTGTTTATGATTATAAAACATAGTAGTTGTTAGCAGGGTATTTTTGAGTATTCGTACCTTAGGACGAATACTCAAAAATATAAATTCTAAGAAATCAAAATAAATATGATATAAGCGAAAGAGGAGGAAAGAAAAGAGTAGATAAAATTTGATACCAAGCTATATACAAATCTTTGACATCCTCTTTTTTATATTTAATTAATTCAATTTTATTTTATTAAGACTTCATTCCGTAAAAATTCCTGCCTTCTTTGAAATATCATGAACTGTTCTTGTTGGTTGAGCGCCTTTTTTAAGGAAATCGAGAATAGCAGGAAGATTTAAATAAGTTTGATTAGTTATCGGATCATAAAAACCCACTTTCCGAAGATCTCTTCCTTCTCTTCGGGATCGAACATCAATTGCAACGATTCGATAAACGGCTCATTGGGATAGATGTATATTACTAATACCCCCCCCTAGAAACGTATAAGAGGCTTTGGCCTCGTACGGCTCGAGAACAAAAATTCAATGAGTGGAAGTTAACTCTCTGTATAAAATTCAAATATTAAATAGATTAATAAAAACATTAAATAAATTAACCAGTATTGAAACCCTAAATATTTTTTTTCATAAAAAGCATTCGTAACATTCGTACTCTCGTAACTCAAGTTCAATAACTCTCAAATATCTCAACAGAGAATCCTTAAGTACTCTTTTTCTTGAGTAGTCTCTAACCGTTTTTTTGTTTGTCTCATTTTTGAGAATCCATTTTGATTCTTCATTCTGATCTAGTTGTTCAAACAATTGAAAACTTGATTTCCTTGTTTCAGGATTCTTTATCCTTACTTTTAATCTTTGGGTTTAGACATGACTTCGGTGATCTTTAATCGTTTTATTAAAAAAGGGCAGCAACAAGCCCCTTATTTTGTTTATGATTTCTTTTCTTTCTATCAAAGACTCATACAAACGCTTGATTCACGCATGATAGACTTTTGATTCAAAGAATTTTACAATTTTAAGAAAATTTCCTTTTCCATTGTAAAATTACTTGAAAGTCTTTTTTTTTTTTCAATATAAAAATAAAAAGACTTACGAAGTTGTTCCAACTTATTGATTCGCACTAACCCTAGATCCTTACTCCTGCGAAAGGAATAAAAACTTTCTATTCTCCTCGAGCTCCATCCTGTACTCTTTTTTATATTCAAAAAAAGTGTAAGACTCTAGTAAAATAGAACACAAAATGTCGAGCCAAGAGCACCTTTATTCCTATATAAAAAGTGGCGGATCAAAAAATCCACAGCAGATCATGTCCTTCAATTCAAGTCGCACGTTGCTTTCTACCACATCGTTTTAAACGAAGTTTTACCATAACATTCCTTTTGTTTGTGTAATTGATTCAATTATGGAATCATGAATAGTCATAGTTCAGTCAGTATATCGTAATCTATACTTTTTCTTTATCTATACTTTTTCTTTCTCTATGAAAAAAATAGTGAATTTATGCGTAAAAGGTTCAGTCAGAATTGAAATGAATCCCATATTAGATTGTATATATGTAAAATCTAAATTTTAATAGAAATCTATATTTCTATATATAAATAATAAATATATCTATTTATTTTATAATTAAAACTCTTAGAATCTACGGTTCTACCTTACTTAATAGACTGAATCTATTTTTTTGAATTCGGTTGAAATGATGAAAAATAAGTGGATTCTTCTTTTCTTTTCATTTCAATATTTTATTCTTAAAAAAATTGGATTTTTAAACAGAAAGAGAAAGATGGTGTACAAAGGCAATAGAAGATTGATTCCGTAATGACTGTACTCTGGGACGGAAGGATTCGAACCTCCGAATAGCGGGACCAAAACCCGTTGCCTTACCGCTTGGCTACGCCCCATTTCGATTTTGATTCAAGACTACTAAAAGAGTAATATTGCTATTGGTTGTTCGTCAATTCAATTTAAGCCCAAATTAAATATAGATTACATTGGTGCTAGAGTTTTGACACGTGTAGATAGCAAATCAAACTGACTTTATTGATCATTACATAGAATTCAATTAAGATATTGTATGAAAATATTATTTCTTTAATTCTCATAAGAGAATGAAAGGATTTTTGATTGAGTAAGTTCAACAAAGTCTTTTTAGACTATTTTTCTTTATTTTTTTCCTTATATAAAAAATAGATTAATAACTCAATCAAAATTAAATTATCCACAAGAACACCAATTTTTGTTATGCTTAATATATTTCATTTGATCTGTATTTGTTTTAATTCTGCCCTTTTTTCAAGCACTTTTTTAGTCGCCAAATTGCCGGAGGCCTACGCCTTTTTGAATCCAATCGTAGATGTTATGCCCGTAATACCTCTTTTCTTTCTTCTCTTAGCCTTTGTTTGGCAAGCAGCTGTAAGTTTTCGATGAAATTCTTAATACTGTATTAGAAAAATGCACGATTTTTATTCTTACAACAATTCAAAAGATCAAAAAAATCTTGACATAGGAACGAACTCTCAATTCAAACATTGCATTTTTTTGGTATCCGTACTAAATATGGATCATTCTATTTCCTCAATTTTATCCTCTTTTCCCTAAATGAAAGAACCTAATTAGATTCGAGTTCACAAAAAAAATAGCTAGATGCTGGTATGCAAATCTGTTTGAATATAAAAGACTCGACTATTATCTTATTACAAATGACTTTCTGAAACTTTTTTTTTTTTTTTTTTATTTTTCAAGAAAAAAATAACTCACTTTATTTATTGGTATCAAAATTAGCTATTTGGTATAAAAATAGAGAATCTATTCTCTTTTTAAAAAAAAGTAAGATCTTGGAGATTGTGTAATGCTTACTCTCAAACTTTTTGTATACACTGTAGTTATATTCTTTGTTTCTCTCTTCATATTTGGATTCCTATCTAATGATCCAGGACGTAATCCGGGACGTGAAGAATAAAAAAGAAAGGTTTTTTATTACTTTATTTAATTAGTGGAAATGCTCTAATTTTATTAGGATTTTATCTATTACACATCATCAAAAGGAGAAAGGGAAAGAGAGGGATTCGAACCCTCGGTACGATTAACTCGTACAATGGATTAGCAATCCAACGCTTTAGTCCACTCAGCCATCTCTCCTAATCGAAAAGGGATACTTTTTAGGTTCCATTAGACAAAATAAAGGCTTGAAAAAAAACCTTCTCCACTTTATTCTTAAAAAACTTTCTTTTTTTGGATAGATTATTCTTTATATTATATATATTATATATATATTACTATATATATAACATAATAAATACCATAATAAGATAACTTTTTTTATAGAACTTTCTGAGTAATTCTATTTACATAAAAAAAATGTAGATAAAGATTAGATAAAGAAAAGGCTCGAACTCGAAAGAGAAAAAAAAAGAAAACCACAATAATAGAAATAGAGAATCCTTTTTTGATTTTGTCTCGTCCAAACACAAGTAAAAGATCTTTGTTATTTTAATAGCCTGGCCTGGTCAGTCCCCAGCCGGGCCTTTTTTTGTTAAAGTTAAAAAGACTCATCCAATGGATTTTTAGATAAAAAAGATCTTAAATTGAAAAAAAAAGGAATCCCGCTTTGACTAATTTTATTAAGTCTACGCGTCAACGCTAGAATTTTCTAATTTTTTGCATATTTTTTTATTACACTCCCGATTACTTTGTTCGACAAAGGGTCAATTTATATACAATAATTGTATTGTAGCGGGTATAGTTTAGTGGTAAAAGTGTGATTCGTTCCTTTAACCCCTTTAATAGTTAAAGGGTCTCTCGGTTTGATTAATATTCCGATCAAAAACTTTATTTCTTAAAAGGATTTAATCCTTTACCTTTCAATGAAAGATTCAAGGAAGATTATAGATTCTCGTAATTTGTATCCAAAGACTCTAATCAATTGTAAATTTGGATTATGAAATTCCGAAACATAATTTTTGAATTGTATGACTATTTACAATTCAATAAGTATAACAAGAGGATCCATGGATAAAGTCAGAAAAGTTTCTTTCTAATCGTAACTAAATCTTCAGTTCTATTTATTGTTTGGTATAGCAAAAATTGAAGCAAAATAGCTATTAAACGAGAACTTTGGTTTACTAAAGACATCGACATATTATATTGTTTTAGCTCGGTGGAAACAAAATACTTTTCCTAAGGGATTCCGTTAAATAGAAATAAAGAACGAAGTAACTAGAAAGATTATTCGAGTTCTCCTTTTCTATCTTCTAGAAGGATCATCTAGAAAGCAAAATTTTCTGTGAAAGCACCCACACGGAAAAAAAGCTAACATAGATGTTATGGGTCGAATTTTGATTTTGATTTCGTTCCCGTCTTTTTTTATTTGGGAATTTCTCCATCCATCATAAAGGAGCCGAATGAAACCAAAGTTTCATGTTCGGTTTTGAATTAGAGACGTTAAAAATATAAAAATGATCAATCGACGTCGACTAAAACCCTTAGCCTTCCAAGCTAACGATGCGGGTTCGATTCCCGCTACCCGCTCTAAATTCTAAATTGCCCCTTTTTATTTTTTATTAGACACAATTTTATCTATTAGAATTGTCTAATAGCAATTGTGTATTGAATTCACTTCAATACACAATTGCTAAAAAGATTTCGCCCATTCTTTTTTTTTTTAACAATTGGAAAGTCAAAAAAAGCGAAAAGCGTCCATTGTCTAATGGATAGGACATAGGTCTTCTAAACCTTTGGTATAGGTTCAAATCCTATTGGACGCAATATCAATATAGATATAAATATATTGATATTTTTTTATTATTTCCATTTCTATATATTATATAGAATATTATATAGAATCCATTTTTATTCTATTTAGAAAAAAGATAAGAAAGAAATTCGGAATGCTTTAAGATTGAATATTCAACAGATATTAGTTATATACTTCTTTCTATTACTATTATATATACTTAACTTACTATACTTCTATTTATAGTTATAGAATTTCTTTTTAATTTAATTAAAGAATAAAATTGACTAAAGAATCAAAAATAAGAATTATCAATTTCTTTTCTTTTTTTTATCATTTCTCCTGAAGTATAAAACGTTCCAGTTGCTCTTGAATACCTTCTTTCAAAAGGCTTTCCGCTTCAGCGGTTAATGTCTTGGTAGAGGATATTATTTCTTGGAACTTAGGTTTATTCGTTTTTAAATAAGTGCGTAACTGAACGAGAAATTTTCTTACTTGTCCAATTTCTAATCCATCCAGATAACCATTTGTTCCGGTATAAATGGTCATTATCTGTTCTTCCACTGTGAGAGGGGCTGATTGGGATTGTTTCAGTAACTCACGCAATCGTTGACCTCTTGCCAATTGA